GGTTCCACTCTGCAAGAACTCCGAATCATTCTCTTGAAGCTCATCCTCTTTATGATAAATGATCCGCTTGCCCCGAAATGACCCGGCCCAATAGGGAAATCCCAATTCCGCGGGCCTTTCGATACAATCAAATAGATTGCCACAAGGGCGCCATATTCTAGGAGCCCAAACTATGTGATTGAATAAATCCTCCTCTATCTGTTGCGGGTCGAGGGCCCCTTCCCCTTCTTCAAACTCCGATTCGTATTTTTCATAGAAAAATCTCTGATCAACGATAGAAAAAGATCCATTTTGCATCATATCTAACGGATTCCTTGGTTCGGACCGAAGAAGTAATGTCACTCGATTATTATCAAACTGACTGCAATCTTTTTCTGTCCGTGAGGATCCCGCCAGAGCGCCTTCTACTTCTAATAGGCCATGAACTAGATCAGAATCATTCTCAACAAATCCATAAGAAGTGATCCAATTTTTTTCACCGGATCCGGGTGAAGACCAAAGATCTTGAGCGACCGATCCGGCAGAACAACTCAAAAGATAAAGAAGTATCGTTAATTTCTTCATGCTCGTTCCAAGTTCGAAGTACCATTTGTACAAATAAGAATCTCCTTCCTTACATGATTTCTTCTTCATATAGATAGATATAGGATCTATGGGGCAATTACTTAGAAGTACATTTTGTGCAACAGCCCTTCCTATCTGATAGAAAAGGATCCCATGATCCTGAACCGATCTTACCTGGGATCGCAAATCCCAAGTTTGTCTATGAAGAGCCGATCTAATTGTATTAGTTTCTATAATTGATTTCTTCTGTGTAATACTAATTGATAGGGCCTCATTGATAAGTGCTACAAGATCTCGTGCATTGGAACCCATGGTTATGGACCCGAATCCGTTAGTATGGAACATTTTCTTTTCCAAGTGAAATCCCCTAGTATATGAAAGAATGAAAAAGTGCTTTCGTTGTTGTGGAATAAGAAGCCTTCGTATCTTAATGCATGTATTTAATTTATTCGGAGCTATTAGAGCGGGATCCACTTTTTGGGGAATATGAGTCGAAGCAATAACAAGAATATTTCTAGTGGAACATCTTTCACAATCCCTGGAGAGAGAGTTCTCTAATAGACCGAGGGATAAGTAATTCGACTCATTCACATACAGATCATGAATGTTTGGAATCCATATTATGCAAGGAGACATTGCTTTTGCTAATTCGAATTGAAGGGTGATATCAAATCGGTCTATTATTTTCGGCGTCATATACATAGTTAGCACATTCGTCATAGTTAGCAGCTTCGTATCAAGGTCATCATCAATATCGTCACTATTATCAATATGGATATCGTCACTATCATCAATATCGATATCATCAATAAGATAACCTTCAGGCTTGTCATCCAGGAACTTGTTCGGAAATACCGTAATGAAAGGAACATAGGAGTTTGTCGCTAGGTATTTGACCAAACAGGATCGTCCAGTTCCTATAGAACCTATCACTAAAATACCCCTAGAAGGGGATAGGGCTAAGCGGAGCGAAAAGGGTTTTCCATGAGATGGAAAATGAAAACTATTAGCCCCACACGAGGTTTGTGAATAAGTGATTGTCTGATAATGAGCAAGGAATATCCGTCTTTCTGCTAAACAGGATCTATTGAACTCATAATTCATTAGATACTTTTTCTGAATGTCAACTAAGTATCGTAAGTAAATTGATCCCGGTTGTTCAATCATTTGATAACCAGAGTCATTCTTTGATAAAGGATCACTATGAGTCAGACTCAATAGAATTTGATCAATCCTTTTTTCTGTCATTAAGGTGGAGAACTGAACCAAGAATTCTCTTTCTTCATCATCAATCGAATCACTGTTCGCGACCCAGGATTCGATTTTATCATCAATCCAATCACCGTTCACGTTTTTTCTTTTTCTTATCAATGAATAGATCTCTTTACTTGTACGACTTAGATGTCTCGTATTTCTCGAAAAAGTGATTCGATTGATGGGATTTGGTATGATACTTATGAGATCGATGAGATTGATATTCAAATATTTCTTCTTAGAACGTATTGATTTGACCCCATAAGCGGGACCACCACCCAATAGCATGTTGCCACCAGAAGCAGAACCCCGTATTTCTTCCAGAGAATCTCCTAATTGTTCCAGAGCAACTAGAAAGAGATTCTTTAACCAGAAAGAATTCAGTTCAGATGTAGGATACCTATCCAGAAGTTTTCGCAACTCAATCATGTATGATGGAATCATCAAAGATTTGAGCTTTTCTAACTCTGTCTGTAACTCACTAGAGGCTCGGGAAACAAAGAGAAGATGGATACGAATGAGATATCCAGCAACAAGAAGAAGGAAAAGGATTGAATAGAAGAACTCCCGAGTATTTCTTGATCTCAGATGTGCCCATATCAATGGAACGGGTGACTCATTATTTCGAGGAATCATTTCTTCGGACAGAAGAAGATTCTGTAAACACTTATTCGAAATCTCA